CGACTTTCCGTAAGCGGGCCCGGGCTTTTTCTAACTGGTCTAGGGCCCCCTTGCGTAATTCTTCTGAATTTTGAATAGTCTTCAAGATCCTTTGTTTTCGATTATCTAATAAATCACTTAACACTCCCTTTCCAAAAAAAATTAACACACCAAGTACTACACTTAGGTTTATTAGATTGGTTGCAAAAATATCAGTATTAAACCCGAAACTCCCCGCGGATGGCCAATAACCCAAGGAAAGGAAAGAATCGGTTACATTTTTCATATGATCTCCTCTTTCTTATAGTTATAGCTTTCTTCTAGTTATAGATAGACTACTTATTTTTTTTTTTCTTTCTATTCTTTATTGTATTCTTTTATTATGACTTTCACTATTTCTAAATAGAAAATAGGAAATTGAGTCAAAAAATATATTGATATTAGAAATGGATTTTAATGGATTTTTTTTCAATTGGAAATTTCCAATACTTGGAAATTTCCAATAAGCTTGATACTTATTCGATTCGAATTCGGTACCAGGTCTTATACAGGTCAGTTGCGAAATACCTCGTTTGTTACAATACAATTGCAATACTTCCTAAAAAAAGTTCGTCCATTGGACTAAGAAGGTAAAGGAAAAAGTGAGTTGGATCCTCATTCTTAAACCAGGGATTTCCGTGGGTTGTTGTTCCTAAGTAATTAAATTGTAGGAATTAAATAAATATTAAAATAATTCAAAAAAACAAGATCAACAAATCTTACGGAAATAAATAAAAATATGTGTTTTTAGGATTAAACAAAAGGATTCGCAAATAAAAGAGCTAATGCTACAACTAACCCATAAATTGTTAAAGCTTCCATGAAAGCTAGACTAAGTAATAAAGTACCCCGTATTTTTCCTTCCGCCTCTGGTTGTCTCGCGATCCCTTCTACAGCCTGTCCCGCAGCAGTACCTTGACCAACCCCAGGTCCAATAGAAGCAAGCCCGACAGCCAATCCAGCAGCAATAACGGAAGCGGCAGAAATCAGTGGATTCATGATAAGTTCCTCGCGCCAAAACAAAAATAAAGAAATAGTTAATGATACAATCAACCAATATTCAAGTCACAATTACCGACGAAATGGAAAGGTTTCTATTGAAATCCCTATCCAAATTCACAATAGTAAGACAAATTAGATATATCTTTAGTTCATATATACCTAGTTAATGTCTAATATCACATATACGTGTTTTTCCCCCATACCGTAAACCAAATATTGTATCTTAAAGTCATCGAGATTCTCGAATCATTCTTCGAAAGATTTACAAGAGTTGTCTTATAGCGATTAGATTATATACACCTAGTTCGACCCCCCATTCCTACGCAAACCAATCCATATTTTTTTTACAACAAAAAAAATATCGTAACCTTTTTTACAATTACTCTAGATCGTCTATATCTTGATTTATACCTTATTTGTATATTTATTTATCTTCCCTAAGTGGATTACCTCAAACGGCGCATACATTGCGTCAGGCTAAGCTAAAAAAGACTGTGTTGGAAACTAGTCAATGATGACCTTCCATGGATTCGCCTATATAAGCCGCAGCTAGGGTTGCAAAAATAAGAGCTTGAATACCGCTTGTAAATAATCCAAGGAACATGACTGGTATAGGAACTACTAAAGGTACTAAAGAAACAAGAACAACAACTACTAATTCATCAGCTAAAATATTTCCGAAAAGTCGAAAACTAAGCGATAACGGTTTTGTGAAATCTTCTAAGATGTTAATAGGTAAAAGGATTGGCGTTGGTTGAATATATTTACCGAAATAACTCAATCCCTTTTTTGTAAGGCCCGCATAAAAATATGCTACTGAAGTAAGTAAAGCTAAAGCAACGGTCGTGTTTATATCATTTGTGGGTGCGGCTAACTCCCCGTGAGGTAACTGTATAATTTTCCAGGGTAAAAGAGCCCCTGACCAATTCGAAACAAAAATAAATAGAAACATAGTTCCAATAAAGGGAACCCATGGACCGTATTCTTCTCCAATTTGAGTTTTGCTCACGTCTCGAATGAATTCAAGGACATATTCAAAGAAATTCTGACCATCAGTAGGAATGGTTTGTGGATTACGAACAGCTAGAATGGCTGAACCTAATAAAATAGCAATTACGACCCAAGAAGTAATAAGTACTTGCGCATGGACTTGGAAACTTCCTATTTGCCAATAGAAATGTTGGCCTACTTCCACACCGGATATATCGTATAAACCTTTTAGTGTTTTGATAGAACATAATAGAACATTCATATTACCCTCTGAAAGAAATAGAACTTAAAAAGGAATTATTTTGATTCAACCATCTTTTTTTTTTCGATTTGCCTACTTGAATTATATATTTAAAATATCAACTAATCACAGAAAATCTCCGGTTTTTATCTCTTTTATGCTAGTCAAGAATAATAACCGATTCAATAAATCGATTATATGGAGTTCCCCCAAAAATTTACTTATCTTATTATTAATCAAGAATTTCGT